ACCATTCAGCCATGGATGCTTAACAGGAATCATCGTATATAACTTAACAGGAATCATCGTATATAACTTAACAGGAATCATCGTATATAACTTAACAGGAATCATCGTATATAACTTAACAGGAATCATCGTATATAAATATAATATATATATATAACCATAACCAAATTCCAATTTAAATTAAATCTTTAGGAGGAGGCAATGAAACGACATCAATTCAAATCCTGGATCTTCGAATTGAGAGAGATATTGAGAGAGATCAAGAATTCTCACTATTTCTTAGATTCATGGATCAAATTCAATTCAGTGGGATCTTTCACTCACATTTTTTTTCACCAAGAACGTTTTATGAAACTCTTTGACCCCCGAATTTGGAGTATCCTACTTTCACGTGATTCACAGGGTTCAAGAAGCAATCGATATTTCACGATCAAGGGTGTAGTACTGCTTGTAGTAGCGGTCCTTATATCTCGTATTAACAATCGAAAGATGGTCGAAAGAAAAAATATCTATTTGATGGGGCTTCTTCCTATACCTATGAATTCCATTGGACCCAGAAATGAGACATTGGAAGAATCTTTTTGGTCTTCCAATATCAATAGGTTGATTGTTTCGCTCCTGTATCTTCCAAAAGGGAAAAAGATTTCTGAGAGTTGTTTCATGGATCCGCAAGAGAGTACTTGGGTTCTCCCAATAAATAAAAAGTGTATCATGCCTGAATCTAACCGGGGTTCGCGGTGGTGGAGGAACCGGATCGGAAAAAAGAGGGATTCTAGTTGTAAGGTATCTAATGAAACCGTAGCTGGAATTGAGATCTCATTCAAAGAGAAAGATAGCAAATATCTGGAGTTTCTTTTTTTATCCTATACGGATGATCCGATCCGCAAGGACCATGATTGGGAATTATTTGATCGTCTTTCTCCGAGGAAGAAGCGAAACATAATCAACTTGAATTTGGGACAGCTATTTGAAGTCTTAGGGAAAGACTTGATTTGTTATCTCATGTCTGCTTTTCGTGAAAAAAGACCAATTGAAGGGGGGGGTTTCTTCAAACAACAAGGAGCTGAGGCAACTATTCAATCAAATGATATTGAGCATGTTTCCCATCTCTTCTCGAGAAACAAGTGCAAGTGGAGTATTTCTTTGCAAAATTGTGCTCAATTTCATATGTGGCAATTCCACCAAGATCTCTTCGTTAGTTGGGGGAAGAATCAGCACGAATCGGATTTTTTTAGGAACGTATCGAGAGATAATTTGATTTGGTTAGACAATGTGCGGTTGGTAAACAAGGATCGGTTTTTTAGCAAGGTACGGAATGTATTGTCAAATATTCAATATGATTCCACAAGATCAAGATCCATTTTCGTTCAAGTAACGGATTCTAGCCAATTGAAAGGATCTTCTGATCAATCCAGAGATCATTTTGATTCCATTAGAAATGAGGATTCCGAATATCACACATTGATCGATCAAAGAGAGATTAAGCAACTAAAAGTCAAAGAAAGATCGATTCTTTGGGATCCTTCTTTTCTTCAAACGGAAGGAACAGAGATAGAATCAGATCGATTCCCGAAATGCCTTTTTGGATCTTCCTCAATGTCCCGGCTATTCACGGAACGTGAGAAGCAGATGAATAATCATCTGCTTCCGGAAGAAATCGAAGAATTTCTTGTGAATCCTACAAGATCAATTCGTTCTTTTTTCTCTGACAGATGGTCAGAACTTCATCTGGGTTCGAATCCTACTGAGAGGTCCACTAGAGATCAGAAATTTTTGAAGAAAAAACAAGATGTTTCTTTTGTTCCTTCCAGGCGATCGGAAAATAAAGAAATGGTTGATATATTCAAGATAATTACGTATTTACAAAATACCGTCTCAATTCATCCTATTTCATCAGATCCGGGATCTGATATGGTTCCGAAGGATGAACCGGATATGGACAGTTCCAATAAGATTTCATTCTGGAACAAAAATCCATTTTTTGATTTATTTCATCTATTCCATGACCGGAACAAGGGGGGATACACGTTACACCACGATTTTGAAGAGAGATTTCAAGAAATGGCAGATCTATTCACTCTATCAATAACCGGGCCGGATCTGGTGTATCATAGGGGATTTGCCTTTTCTATCGATTCCTACGGGTTAGATCCAAAAAAATTCTTGAATAAGGTATTTAAATCCAGAGATGAATCGAAAAAGAAATCTTTATTGATTCTACCTCCTCTTTTTTATGAAGAGAATGAATCTTTTTATCGAAGGATCAGAAAAAAATCGGTCCGGACCTACTGCGGGAATGATTTGGAAGATCCAAAACGAAAAACGGCGGTATTTGCTAGCAACAACATAATGGAGGCAGTCAATCAATATGGATTGATCCGAAATCTGATTCAAATCCAATATAGCACCTATGGGTACATAAGAAATGTATTGAATCGATTCCTTTTAATGAATAGATCCGATCGCAACTTCGAATATGGAATTCAAAGGGATCAAATAG